TAATGAAATTCCTTGATTGGCTCTTCCCAGAGGAACGATCTATTTTATTTGATTGATGGATCCAATATTATAATGAATTAAAAAAGAGAGTTAATGAATTAAAAAAGAGAGTGTTCTTATTCGAACCGCCTTGTGATCTTCAACCAATTATGTGCTTCAATATAATTACCTGGAGTAAGCGCTATAGCTTGTTTCCAATATTCAGCAGCTTGATCGGACCAAGCCTCCGCAATTTCAGAATCTCCCTGTCGAATGGCCTGTTCTCCCCGGCCGGAATAGGTGGGTCAATTCCTTCCCTTAGAACCGTACTTGAGAGTTTCCTACCTCATACGGCTCAGTAATCAATTCTTTTGGTGTCCCATCTTAATCTACCATATCTAACTGAATAAGATTTCTCGTAAATCTATCCCATTTTTTTTTCTCGGGTTAACCAGAAGAGGTTAATTACATGAGTTTCAAACTCTAATTTTGATCAATAATCAGTTTTATCTTTTCTCCCACCTTCAGAAGAACATAGGTATCTACCCCTATCGTTAGAATTTTCTGAAAGGTAACTATCTCGGTTTCATATAGAAAGTCATATAGAATCTTTGAAAAGGACTTTCCTCCAGAAGAAAGAAAGGACTTACTATCTTTGGGATCTGATGCTACACCGCTGCTCAATACCTTAGTAGATCGACTCTATTACATAAGTTGATTCCTAACTTTTATCTCATATCATGACATAAGTAAGCAGTTCTTATTGTATCGGCCCCCAAACCTCGCTAATTGATCTTTACGGTGCTTCCTCCATCAATTAGATCCTTTATCCATAGAATCTAGTATATAGGCCATACCTATTTCTTCATATTTCGGCTCGTATGAAGTCTCTTTCTTTGCTACAGCTGATAAAAATCGTTGCTTTGAACGATGCATATGTAGAAAGCCTATTTTGTTTCTAGTATTTACTAGAAGATTTGATCTTTCTTTCCTTCTTTCTATAGTGGAGATAGTCGCACGTAATGACAGATCACAGCCATATTATTAAAAGCTTGTGGTAAGAATGGGTTTCGTTCGAGTGCCCGGAAATAATATTCCAAAGCCTTCGTATGTTCTCCGTTGCTTGTGTGGATAAGGCCTATGTTATAGAGTATATAACTTCGATCATAGGGATCAATTTCTGGTCGCGTAGCTTCATAATAATTTTGTAAAGCTTCCGCATAATTTCCTTCGGATTGAGCCGACATCCGTTACGGTCGTTCATTCTATTCAAAGAATCTCCGTTCCAGAACCGTACGTGAGATTTTCATCTCATACGGCTCCTCCCTTCTGTGCATAGTAATAAGGGAAATAATCCATGGAATCAAAAAAGATTGAAATATTTTTATTATGAACTGACAGGGGCTGGTGTTTTTACAAGAAATCTCTAGCCATCCTTCCTGCAAGAGGTCTGTCTTTTCTTAACACCAAGCGTGTTGGTGCTAGATAGAAATGGTAACTCCAACAATTTCTTTGTCCTCAACGCCCCCTATTTCCAGGAATTAGTCACTTCAACGATCTTCGATGGTTATACGGGTATCCAAAGTACGAACGAGATGGATGTTTGTTGTCCCAACCATTCTTGTTAGTCCCGATCCCGATAAGGAAAAGGAGTAATTTATAACAAAGTTTTCGTGTTGTTGATTCCTAGGTGTAGTGCTTCTTCCCCTATGCGGCCTATTGGTACTAGTGAAGTAGTATTGACCTGCAATACAGAACCTATAGGTTAACCTTTCGCTCAATACTAGAATCGACAATTGAAGCATCTGAGGCTGCATCAATCGGGGATACACGACAGAAGGAATTGTTCTATCTCCAAACTAACTTCACCTTCATCAAGCGTAGGTTTATTTCAAGAATCTTTTTTCTTTGTATCCCGAATCATGTCTCTTTCTCATAAGACTGAGGGCGGTAAATAAATAAAAAAAAAAAAGAATCAAATCGCACCATCTCTGTAATAGGTAAATGCCTCCTTTTCTCCTGAAGTTGTCGGAATTATTCGTAATAAGATATTGGCTACAATTGAAGAGGTCTTATCAATAAAATTTCCATTTATCCGAGATCTAGGCATAGTTAACAGTCCATTCGATAATTCTTCTCATTCCCCCTCGAGGGAAAATGATCCCACAAACAAAGGAATTGTACAGTACGAAATCACATAAAAACAAACAGACTCATTCTAAAAAAAAAGGATGTGGACCTTCCACTCAAATTGTCCCTTTTGGACAGGGATAGATAGGAAATATTTGAATCCGATTGGATTTCATTCAAATTGAGTAGTATACCAATTATTACTATTTTATCGAAGTTGAGGAATCAAGGAATTTTTCCTACGGATTCTGAGAACTCGAGAAGTTTTTTTGTATCCCTCGAGCCTACGGAAGATCTTTCTTTGACGAAAAGTTTTCTATTTAGAATTTAATTGATCGGTCGTACCTGTATTGCAATAATATGAATGACTCGCTATTCACTCGGTTTCTGGGTCATAATCATAAGATTATGTAGGAGAGATGGCCGAGTGGTTCAAGGCGTAGCATTGGAACTGCTATGTAGACTTTTGTTTACCGAGGGTTCGAATCCCTCTCTTTCCGTACCTTCACCTAATTCACCAACGTTACCAACCGCAATGTATCAAATAACAATTGATACCATTATTCCAACAGTAAGACCTTTATTTGATAGAGATTCTTCCTAATTACTGTGGTATGGAAAATGCCGGAAAGAGTGGAAAAGAATGAAAATCTCACTGCTGATCCATTTGTGATACGTGAGTGGGAGAAAAATCCGGATCAAACCCCTTATTTACTTGACTTTGGCGAAAAAGGGGGGGCAAAATTGCCCGAAGCTTTGTTATTTTAGTTAGGTTCAAGTCTGACGAGAATAATATTCTACGACTAGCAACTCATTGATTTTCAAACCGATCCATTTACTATCTATTATTTGATTTACTAATCCTTTATATTGGGATGAGTGAAAAGTCAAATGTTTTGCCAATTCCTCGTGGGGGGATGAATCAATATAATTTTGAATCAAAGCTCTGGATCTTTGTTCATCTCTCGTAGTAATAATATCTCGGGGTTTGCAGCGATAACTTGGGATATTTACTATACGACCATTAACTAAAATATGTCTATGGTTAACTAATTGCCTGGCTCCGGGAATGGTCGAAGCCATACCCAATCGAAAAAGGATGTTATCCAAACGCATCTCAAGTAGTTGTAGTAAAACCTGCCCTGTTGACCCTTTGGCTTTTCCAGCTATACGAACATATCTAAGCAATTGTCGCTCTGTCAGACCATAATGAAAACGCAATTTTTGTTTTTCTTCTAGACGAATACGATATTGAGATCTTTTCCCGGAACGCGATTGGTTTCTAAGATCACTTCCCGGTCTAGGTCTTTTACTAGTTAGTCCCGGTAAAGCTCCCAGACGACGTATTTTTTTGAAACGAGGCCCTCGGTAACGAGACATAAAGACTCCCCCCCTTATTTTTTTATTGATTTTATTGAAATTTCATTTTACAGAATAAACCTAAGTCAGACTGAACTAAACGATAAACGAAGATAAATCTACTGAAGTACTACAAAGAAGAATGATGAATTGTATCAATATCCGGATTATTTTGTATATATAGGAAGTTAAGGATCCTTTTCTTGATTTGTTCTGTAGAGATTTCACTGCTCCAATCAGTTTTTTATTCATAGTTGTAAGTTCCCACGACATAATAGATCGGTGACCCGACATTTGTAAAAGAAAAAAGGGAGGAGTCTTTTCAATATTCCTTGATCTCAAGGAGACATTATCAATCATGGAAAAAATCGGACAAATAGAGAAAAGCCGGCTATCGGAATCGAACCGATGACCATCGCATTACAAATGCGATGCTCTAACCTCTGAGCTAAGCGGGCTCACATAACAGAAATAGTGCATAGGAATTCGGTAAACTACCGGAATCTTAACTATATAATAATTAATATTAATAGAATGAAGAATCGAATTCTATTCCATTAAAAATGATTAATTAATATCATAAGAATATTCTTCTATATTAGAATATAACTATAACTATATAGAATTTTTATTGAAAATTCGAGTGATTTATATTATCATTCTATTAATTCTTATTATATTTTCTATTATTATTAGATTAGAAATTTTATTATTAGAAATTTCGATTTCTTTGATTTCGAATTTTTTTTCTTTAAATGCAAAATATTACATTTGAAATAATTATATATAACTATATCCATATTAGTTATAGCAGATTCTATTAATTCTAAATTCTATTAGATTAGAGCGGATCGGTCCTAAGGAAAGGATAAGATAAGAATGCAATTCAGATCATAATGAGACATTCCTCTGGTTTCATTCGGAAAGGGAGGAGATAGGACGAAAAAAAAAAGAAGAATGAATATCGACCGTTCCAGTATTCCCAATCGCGCGGGAAAAATGAGAGGGAGAGAGACATGTATATGTGGGATATATCCATCCATATTGAATTGCAGATACATCAATGATAGAATCATTTCCGATTGGACCAAATACTGGCCCACCGATAGAGATGAAAGAAGATGGGTAAGAAATAGGAGCAGACACTTTTTCGATATAGGAATCGGTATCTAATGAATTCAAGGGTTCCAACATAAGAGGGGGGATCACAATGAGATCTCGGCCTCATAAGGGGGATATGGCGAAATTGGTAGACGCTACGGACTTGATTGGATTGAGCCTTGGTATGGAAACCTACTAAGTGGTAACTTCCAAATTCAGAGAAACCCTGGAATTAAAAATGGGCAATCCTGAGCCAAATCCTGTGTTCAAAAAACAAGGGTTCAGAAAGCGAGAATCAAAAAAGGATAGGTGCAGAGACTCAATGGAAGCTGTTCTAACAAATGGAGTTGACTGCATTGGTAGAGGAATCGAATCCTTCTATCGAAACTACAGAAAAGATGACCCTGTATACGTACGTATACATACTGAAA